ATTTGTGGGTTCAATGTGAAATTTGTTATGGATTAAATTATAAGAAATTTTTGAAGTCAAGAATGAATATTTGTGAACAATGTGGATATCATTTGAAAATGAGTAGTTCGGATAGAATTGAACTTTCGATTGATCCAGGCACGTGGGATCCTATGGATGAAGACATGGTATCTCTGGATCCCATTGAATTTCATTCGGAGGAGGAACCTTATAAAGATCGGATTGATTCTTATCAAAAAAAGACAGGATTAACCGAGGCTGTTCAAACAGGTACAGGCCAATTAAGTGGCATTCCCGTAGCAATTGGGGTTATGGATTTTCAGTTTATGGGGGGTAGTATGGGATCCGTAGTAGGCGAGAAAATCACTCGTTTGATCGAGTATGCTGCCAATAATTTTTTACCTCTTATTCTAGTGTGTGCTTCCGGAGGAGCACGCATGCAAGAAGGAAGTTTGAGCTTGATGCAAATGGCTAAAATATCTTCCGCTTTATATGATTATCAATCCAATAAAAAGTTATTTTATGTATCAATCCTTACATCTCCTACGACAGGTGGGGTGACGGCTAGTTTTGGTATGTTGGGAGATATCATTATTGCTGAACCCAACGCCTACATTGCATTTGCGGGTAAAAGAGTAATTGAACAAACATTGAATAAGACAGTACCTGAAGGTTCACAAGCGGCCGAATTTTTATTCCATAAGGGCTTATTCGATCCAATCGTACCACGTAATCCTTTAAAAGGTGTTCTGAATGAGTTATTGCAGTTCCACGCTTTCTTTCCTTTGAATCATAAATCAAGTGGAGACTTAAGTTAATTATTAGTTAGTTCTACCCTCCTTGCACTTTATTATATATACTCACTTAGATATACTTAGTATAATTATATAGGAATTATAATGATTATAAGATATCTTTCTAACAATATAAATAAGAAATATAAATAACAAGAAAAGGTAAAAAGATTAATATAAATAACAGGTACAAATATTAAATTGAGGTGCCCATTCTATGACAATTCTCAACAGCTTACCCTCTATTTTTGTGCCTTTAGTGGGCTTAGTATTTCCGGCAATTGCGATAGCTTCTTTATCTCTTCATGTTCAAAAAAACAAGATTTTTTAGATCCGATGGGGGCAAATTTCATCGATTTTTTTTTTTCAAGAATTAGACTTGAATTTGAATTATAACACAGATATTTATTTAGTATAATTAGGATATAACATGCAGCTTCTTTCAAATTGAAATGAAAGGGTTCTGCTCTTATGTGGGCATAAATATGATATATGAGTAAATGAGCTATTTGAAAATAAATAGAGATTGGAGCGAATGCCCGACAGGGCCGATATATCTATATCGGTGTAGATAGGGGATTATATAATCATATAAATTATATAATCATATAAAAGGGCTCTTATTATTTTAGATCTAACGGATTCGATGAATTTTTCCTAAAGATTCACATCGGAATAGTGCGAGTTGATGAAAGTTACTTTGGAAACAAAAAAAGTAAAGTCAAATTCATTTGGGCTATTCTACCACTTCTAATAAAATGCAACTAGATCTAGTATGAGTTGGCGATCAGAACGTATATGGATAGAACTTATAGCGGGGTCTCGAAAAACAAGTAATTTCTGTTGGGCCCTTATACTTTTTTTAGGTTCATTCGGGTTTTTATTGGTTGGAATTTCCAGTTATCTTGGCAGAAATTTGATATCTTTATTTCCATTTCAGCAAATAAGTTTTTTTCCACAGGGGATCGTAATGTCTTTCTATGGGATCGCTGGTCTATTTATTAGTTCTTATTTGTGGTTTACAATTTTGTGGAATGTAGGTAGTGGTTATGATCGATTCGATAGAAAAGAAGGAATCGTGTGTCTTTTTCGTTGGGGATTTCCTGGAAAAAATCGTCGCATCTTACTCCGATTCCTTATGAAAGATATTCAGTCTATCAGAATAAAAGCTAAAGAGGATATTTATGCTCGGCGTGTCCTTTATATGGAAATTCGAGGCCAGGGGGCCTTTCCTTTGACTCGTACTGATGAGAATTTCACTCCACGAGAAATTGAACAAAAAGCGGCGGAATTGGCCTATTTCTTGCGTGTACCAATTGAAGTATTTTGAGTATTTTGAAAATGAAGTTGAACTGAAGAATGAACATTTTCTTAGCAAGAGGGAAAAAAGAGTTCTCTTTTTTTCTATAACATAACTTAACTTTAAATAAAATTTTTTCCCAATACTGATGAACCAAAGAAGTCGTATATTATATATATGGAATATGGAACAATTCCAAAACGAAATTTTTTTGGTCCGCAAATTTTTTTATGCCTATGTAAATTCACTCAATTCAGTAACAAAACAAGTAAAAAATGGAAATAATGGACTCATCTCATCAATCAAAACAAAAACTTTTCGGAATAAAATCTAGAATAAAGAAATTATCTTTTTATTTTCAATATTGAAAATAAATACGTTAGATACGGATAGATCATATCTTGAAAATTATCCCCCCCTTTTTTTGTCAATCGACGTTTCTTTTTATCCCCTTTTTGTGCTCCTTAATGAGCAAAGGATTGGACCACTTAGAATGATAACTTTGAATGATAACGTTTCCGTCTTATTTTGATTTTGTTTTGCCACTCATTTTTGACCGGCGCGCCAAATATTCTTCAAGAAATCTCTCTCAATTATTCCTGTGGACTATGGCCAATCGGCTAATTTTTTTTTTTCGAAATATTTGATATTTTTTGATAAAAAGGAATTCTTTCATCTCTAAATCCTAAATTGAAGTGGCTCTTGGGGCATTCATTGAAAAGAGGAAATTGCCTCGAATTTGAGCAATTGAGATATCCGGAAACAATATTTTTTTCTTCATTCGTGTACTCTTTCTTATTCTTAGGCTATTTCTGTATTCTTTCGAAATTCAAGGACTAACCACTCATTCACAAATAAAAAACAGGGAATAGATTCATAGGTTATAAGCCTTGTAATAGAAACTTATGCTTGATAGAAATATTAAATTGTATAGAGTTGACGAATGGGGTGGGTTCATTAAAAATTCACAGAGGAAAAAATGAAAAAAAAAAAGCCCTTCTATGTCTTACATCTATAGTCTTTTTGCCCTGGTGGATCTCTTTTTCATTTAGTAAAAGTCTGGAATCTTGGGTTATTTATTGGTGGAATACTAGTAAATCCGAAACTTTTTTAACTGATATTCAAGAAAAGAGCGTTCTAAAAAAATTCATAGAATTAGAGGAACTTTTCCTGTTGGACGAAATGATACAGGAATACCCGAAAACGCATCTACAAAAGTTTCGTATCGCAATCCACAAGGAAACGATCCAATTAATCAAGATGCACAACGAGGATCGTATACATACGATTTTGCACTTTTCTACAAATATAATCTCTTTCATTATTCTAAGTGCTTATTCTATTCTAGGTAATGAGGAGCTTATTATTCTTAATTCTTGGGTTCAAGAATTCCTATATAACTTAAGCGACACAATAAAAGCTTTTTCTATTCTTTTATTAACGGATTTATGTATAGGATTCCATTCACCCCATGGGTGGGAACTAATGATCGGCTCTATCTACAAAGATTTTGGATTTGCTCATAACGATCAAATTATATCTGGCCTTGTTTCCACTTTTCCAGTCATTATCGATACAATTTTGAAATATTGGATCTTCCGTTATTTAAATCGTGTATCCCCGTCACTTGTAGTAATTTATCATTCAATGAATGACTGAAAAATAATCCACCGATTCAATACGAATGTTTGTTATTTTGTACATAAGAAAAACATTCAAAATCTTACTTTTTTTATACACTTATTTTTTCTATACATCTACGAGATTCGGTTCGTATTTTTCCTATATTTTCTATTTTAGTAAAAATTTTTCAGTAAATAGCAGCATCGCGGATAGGGAACTATACTGGTGACCTACCTAATTTTATTGTAGAAATTTTCGGGATCAACGATTGGACCATGCAAACCAGAAAGACCTTTTCTTGGATAAAGGAAGAGATTACTCGCTCCATTTCCGTATTGCTCATCATATATATAATAACTTGTGCATCCGTTTCAAATGCATATCCCATTTTTGCACAGCAGGGCTATGAAAATCCACGTGAAGCAACTGGCCGTATTGTATGTGCCAATTGTCATTTGGCTAATAAGCCCGTGGATATTGAGGTTCCACAAGCGGTACTTCCCGATACTGTATTTGAAGCAGTTGTTCGAATCCCTTATGATATGCAACTGAAACAAGTTCTGGCTAATGGTAAAAGGGGGGCTTTGAATGTAGGGGCTGTTCTTATTTTACCCGAGGGGTTTGAATTAGCCCCTCCCGATCGTATTTCGCCAGAGATGAAAGAAAAGATAGGTAATCTATCTTTTCAGAATTATGGACCTACTAAAAAAAATATTCTTGTGATAGGTCCTGTGCCCGGTCAGAAATATAGTGAAATCACCTTTCCTATTCTTTCTCCGGACCCCGCTACTAAGAAGGATGTTCACTTCTTAAAATATCTCATATATGTAGGCGGAAACCGGGGAAGGGGCCAGATTTATCCTGACGGGAGCAAGAGTAACAATACGGTTTATAATGCTACAGCAGCGGGTATAGTAAGCAAAATAATACGAAAAGAGAAAGGGGGGTACGAAATAACCATAACAGATGCGTCAGAAGGACGTCAAGTGATTGATATTATACCCCCAGGACCCGAACTTCTTGTTTCAGAAGGCGAATCTATCAAACTGGATCAACCATTAACAAGTAATCCTAATGTGGGTGGATTTGGTCAAGGGGATGCGGAAATAGTACTTCAAGACCCATTACGTGTCCAAGGCCTTTTGTTCTTCTTGGCATCTGTTATTTTGGCACAAATCTTTTTAGTTCTTAAAAAGAAACAGTTTGAAAAGGTTCAATTGTCCGAAATGAATTTCTAGATTTGCGGATTTCTCAACCTCAAGTTCTTAAACTTAAAAAGAACA